ATAATTAGATTGGATGGGTAATTGGCTTTTATAGAATCAAAGTAGAAAAAACAAGAATTTTTTTTTTTTGATAACCTCCAGTCAAGAATGTAATAGACTGTCTCCCGATTGGTTCACAGAGACAATCGGGAGACAGCAAGGATTCACTCAAATGGGAGATAGGGGTATGTGATGGATAGTGATCCATCTTTATTGTATATTGTTATGTCTTTTAGTTATGAAGAGCAACAAAAAAAAATACTAGGCCTTACTATTCCTACATGTTCGTTCCATTAGTAACATTCCCTTTATACTTCCACGGGGGTAACCGCGCATCTTGCTTGTGCTTAATGCTTCCCGATTCGACAAAAAATCATATAGGAACTTGTTATGAGTGGATTTATTGGATTGGTTCATCAATAGTGTTCGGTCAGAATCTCTTTTTGACTCTGCGCCATTGATTCCACTATTATTAGTGATCAATAATGAAAGAAAAAGAATTCATTCATATTCCTAGAGATAGGGGACATAATTCACATGGATATAGTAAATCTCGCTTGGGCTGCTTTAATGGTAGTCTTTACATTTTCCCTTTCACTCGTAGTATGGGGAAGAAGTGGACTCTAGAGGTACTACTAATTGAGTTGAGTAATCAAACTGTATCAATTGTTTCATAGAGCGTTCTGCAAAGCGTTTTGAAATACAAATATCTCCATTTCAAAATGGAACTGGATTCCAGTTAAAGTAATGTAATATATGAATAATAACTTTTCAATCAAACAAATATTTCAACGATTTCCATGTTCGTATTTCGAAACTAAAAGGGATACAGATGATAGGAATATTTTGCAAACCGCATTCTTCCTAATTAAATATATATTATATTCTTAATATTCTATTTCGATGAACCGGCTTTTACCAGACTTATATATGGATATTACGATGAGGAGCAACCAACCCCCTCCTCTTTTATTTGTTTCCCTCTTTACTGTTCAAAGAGGGGGTCGTTTCGTTATTACGGGGATACGTACTTTCTACGGAGGGCAACGGCAACATAGACATAGGGGTTGTCCGGCGAGGTACTAGGCATAATAAGATCTTGCGTTTGGTGATTCACATATTGTGCTGCGCACTTACCGTTTGTTTTATACTCCTAGAAACCTTATTTCTGCTTTATCCACTCACCTCATATTATCGTTAAAAATCGGTGGGGTCCACTACTCCTTTTCCAAATCCGAAGAAGTTCCCATAGAACTCCTTGGATCATCTGTCAACAGCTCAATCAATTACTTCTTCGGAATGCAAAAGGATTACTTGCTTTTTATATAATATATGCTCATACTACTATCCTTCCTCCATGGATTTGATTGTTTCGATGGAGCCAGGGATCCATATTTGAAATAATAAGAAACCTAGGACTTAGAGCAGTAAAAGTAAGAGTTGACATTCGATTATTTCGGATTGATCGGAATCAATACAAATCAAATGGATGTTAACGAAGAAAAAGAATTGGGGTGCTATATAATATATAAATTATATACATTACAGATATGTAATTTAGATGTACTGAAATGAATATGAAGCTAAATAGTGTAGATTGATCGACATTAAATTAAGCCTATATCTTTATTTTATATAGTACAACTTTATACAATACAATAACAAATAGTGTGGTAGAAAGGTTCAGATATTTCTTTCTACCATACTATCGGATCTCATATACTGCTGATTCTAGCCCGCTCATTTCAGTTAAGACGTGGAATTTAAATCGCTTTTATTTCTTCAACCATTGATAAGAACTAAGAAGTCAAGTTTCATTCAAATTAATCATTTTTACTGACTGTTTTTACGTAGATGATAAGTAAAAAAGCAGTAGGAACTAGAATGAACAGTGCAGTAGCAATAAATGCGAGAATATTTACTTCCATAATCTCATTGTTTTTTTTTACTTCGCAATAACTCGGGATCTAATCCCATAGAGATGATAAATATTTCTCCTGTAATGTAAATTGAATGGGATGAATTGCATCCCGATGATATTGAATCGGATCAATATCATGAATAACAATATCTGAGCTATCAAATCGATTCATTGTCGAGAATTGAATAGTATAACATAGGAAGATCTTTTATCCATACCAAATCAAAAATGGGATTTCTGATACAATCAAGACTCCCGTTGAATTTCTCATTCTTTTACATTCTTTCTTTTCTCTAACCCACCGTCCTCCTGATCTTATACAATTTATACAATCATCTGATGAGGCATCATCTGACCCGTCTTCTACTTCCATTGGCCACAAACCAAACGGTAGAAATGAAATGGAAAACGGGAGGAGTTAAGTTCTAAACTCGGGTTTGTTGATGATGTAATTTTCTTGAAAGACAAAGTAGTGTGATAAAGATAGGTCCCGGTATAGGTATAAAAGATCTAATATTCCGACAAATTCAAGGTTTGGAAGTTTGTGCTTTCTTCGACGGGACTATTAAGTTAAAATAAAATAGGAAGAAAAAAAGATTA